TGATACATGTTCCTTCTATTTCTCCAAGTAGAGCCCTTCGCATGGCAATACCTATGGTATCGGCTTGCCCTTTCATGAGCGGGGACAGAATGAAACGACCATAATAAAGACGCTTACCGTCTACTCTTGATTCAACACATTTCCACTGTAGTGTTCGAGTGGATCCTGCTATTTCCTCTCGAACCATACTAAATATTATTATTTGATCAGATCATTGAATCATTTATTTCTCTTGCAATCCGTTTAATTCTTATTTTTACACACGTCTTTTTTTAGGAGGTCGACATCCATTATGTGGCATAGGTGTTACATCACGTACGAAACTTAATAGTATACCACTTCTACGAATGGCCCGTAATGCTGCGTCTCTTCCGAGACCAGGACCCTTTATCATAACTTCTGCTCGTTGCATACCCTGATCAACTACAGTACGAATAGCATTTGAAGCGGCGGCTTGAGCAGCATAGGGTGTCTTTCTTCTTGTGCCTTTGAATCCAGAAGTACCGGCGGAGGCCCAAGAAACCACCCGACCTCGTACATCTGTAACAGTTACAATAGTATTGTTGAAACTCGCTTGAACATGAATAACCCCTTTTGGTATTCTACGTCCATTCTTACGTGAACCAATACGTCCATTCCTACGCGAACCAATTTTTGGTATAGGTTTTGCCATATTTTTTCATCTCATAAATATGAATCAGAAATATACAGAAAGATACGGAGATATCCATTTCATGTTAAAACAGATCCTTTATTTTTACATGGCCCTTCTTTGAGAAATTTTTTAAAAGAAAGATTATCCTTGTCTCTGTTTATGTCTCGGATTGGAACAAATCACTATAATTCGTCCGCGCCTACGGATCAGTCGACATTTTTCACAAATTTTACGAACGGAAGCTCTTATTTTCATATTTCTCACTCCTTACCTTAATTTGAAATCTATTCCTTGGAAGAAAAAAAGTCTCTTGTATTTTATTTTTTAGCTTCGAGTTGTATCTCTCACCAAAGGAATGTTTTCAAAAATCATTTAATCGCTCGAATCTTTGCTGCGGAGTCTATAAATTATACGTCCTCTAGTTGAATCATACCGACTTATTTCGATTTTGACTCTATCTCCCGGCAGTATCCGTATCAAACTGCGTCGGATCCTCCCTGAAATATAACCTAGAATTAGATCTTCATTATCTAAACGGACCCGGAACATACCGTTGGGAAGTGATTCAGTAATTAAACCTTCATGAATCAATTTTTGTTCTTTCATCCAGGTAACCCCTTGAAATATCATCAACTAATGGAGGAAGAGTTATATAACTCACTTTTCCTCTCTATTTCACAAATGGGAAGTTAGAGATCAAATTAGGATACCGGAGGAAGATCACCATATATAGCACAAAATTTCTCCTCCAATTTTTTCTAGTCTAGCTTCTCGATCTGTCATTATGCCTCGAGAAGTGGAAAGAATTACAATTCCCATTCCACCTAAAATCTTAGGAATTTTTTGATAGTTGGAATAGATTCGTAGACCAGGTCGACTGATACGTTTTAAAATAGTTCTATATATTCCTTTCCTAGTCCTTCTATGGCGCAAGGTTGAAACCAAGAAATCTTTGTTACTTTCCTGATGTTTCCGAACGTTTTCAATAAAACCTTCTTGTAGGAGTATTTTAACAATGTTTTCGGTGATATTAGTGGATGCTATTCGAACCGTTCCATTTTTACTCATGTCAGCATTTCTTATAGAAGTTATTATATCAGCAATAGCGTCTCTGCCCATGACGAATTCTAATTATTGGTGCTTCTTAATTTTGATATAATCAACATGTTTTTTTATTTTGAATTATTCAATTTCAATTATTAATTATTAAAAGTATATGCGTGAAACACAATCTATTAATTTAATCCATTTCAGATATCCCACTATAACTATATCATAGTTTCATCTACTAGTATTTATAATACTTCAGGAGCTAATGAAACTATTTTAGTAAAATTCAACTGTCTCAATTCCCGAGCAATCGCGCCAAAAACTCGAGTTCCTTTTGGATTTCCTTCTTGATCAATGACAACCGCAGCATTGTCATCATATCGTATTATCATACCGTTGTCACGTTTGAGTTCTTTACATGTACGTACAATTACAGCTCGAATTACTTCTGATCTTTCTAGAGGCATATTGGGCACTGCTTCTTTGATTACAGCAACAATAACGTCACCAATATGAGCATATCGATGATTACCAGCTCCTATGATTCGAATACACATCAATTCTCGAGCTCCGCTGTTATCTGCTACATTCAAAAGGGTCTGAGGTTGAATCATATCATTTTTATTTGAATCTGTTATTTCAATGCAAAGAATGAGGAAAAAAAGAAATAGTGTTTGTCTAGAAATAAATAAACCCGCGGTTGTTTTTTCATCCTCAATACCCCTTTTGTTTATCTTTAGTTCTATATCCCTATCCTGAAATAATAAATTGAGTTCGTATAGGCATTTTGCACGCAGCTATTGAGATAGCTGCTCTGGCTACAGTTTCTGATACTCCACCCATTTCATAAAGTATTCGGCCTGGTTTAACAACGGATACCCAATATTCGGGAGATCCTTTCCCCGAACCCATACGTGTTTCCGTAGGTCTTATTGTAACAGGTTTGTCTGGAAATATACGTACCCATATTTTTCCACCACGACGTGCATATCGTGTCATTGCTCTTCGCCCTGCTTCTATTTGTCTAGCTGTGATCCAAGCAGGTTCAAGTGCCTGAAGAGCATATCTGCCGAAACTAATATGATTGCCCCGACAAGATATTCCCTTCATTCTTCCTCTATGGTGCTTACGAAATCTAGTTCTTTTAGGGTTATAGTTGATGGTTTTTTATTAATCCCGCCTCTACTACAGAACCGGACATGAGAGTTTCCTCTCATCCAGCTCCTCGCGAATGAAAAGATTCGATACAGATACACATCTATTTAATAATTAGTACACTAAACTAAGTAATGGGATTTATTGATATTTCATTTATTACATAGGAAGCTCCATATATGGCTAGATGTGTATATTTATAGATAATGCTTATTTTTTATAACGAATCCCTATTTTTTTTTTACTCTTATCGAGTCAAGCCAATATTGTATTGTAATACAATAAATAAATAAGGGTTTCGCGGGCGGATATTGACTCTTTCCTGCTTCATTCGTAGGATCAATCCATGACTTCTCAGAGTAAATCAATTTGTTCTTGGTTCGTTCCGCCATCCCGCCCGATGAATTATTAGGATTCATTTTTCTTTTATATTTTATTTATATTTTAATAGTAGAATCTTATATAGTCACGGGTTTCGTCGTTCCTATAGCTTCTCCATTAATGGTTAGGCCTGAACTCTGCAACGGAGCTCCCAACAAAATTTGTTCCCGAGCCAATCTCCTCAGTTTCTATTAACCCAGGGCTCTTTATTATTTATATTATACTTTATTATTTGTATTATTATATATATTAATATATCAATATTAATGCTTTATCACACTGCCTTTTATGAGGTGATTCATAGACCATACATATTGGAATCATCTATCATTGATATTTTTGTTCTCTCTTTCTATCACCTTTCCATTTATCCGCATCCCTTTATTTTTTTCTTCAAAATCCATAATCAGATTTTTTTTTATGAAAATTTCAGTTGTTACAACTATATGATTGATTCAGTCATTCAGTCATATAGTGACTGTTTCTTGGGATCTCGACAATACGAAGCAATAAGTTGGTTATTAGTTTTTCGTTTATTTTATTGTTTTATTTTATATAGTTATTAAGTTTATAGTGGGGGTCAGTCTTTTTTTTGAAGCCCAGCTTTAAACTCTAAAGAAAAAACTAACGAGTCACACACTAAGCATAGCAATTCTAAATTATATCAAAAGTAAGATTAATCTATTTTTTATTCAACCTTATATAATTATAATTAGAATTGTTTATTTTTGTTTGATTTAACGGAAAAAGTAAAAAAACAGAAATAGTTTCTAATTTTTTGTTCTATCACTGGACAGAATGGCAAGATAAAAAAAGGTCTATTATTCCTCGTTCACAAATATCCAAATTTTTAGGCCTAATACTCCATGGATAGTTCGAATTGTATAGGAACAATGATCAATTTTAGCACGAATTGTTTGTAGAGGAACTCTACCTTCTCTGATCCATTCGACACGTGCAATTTCTTTTCCGTCGATACGCCCTGCAATTTGTATTTGAATTCCCTTTGTATCTGTTTGTTCAGTTAATTCAATAGCTCTTTTCATTGCCTTTCGAAACGAAACTCTATTTCTTAATTGTGAAGCCATATATTCTGCAAGAATATTAGGGTGTCCATAAGGTTTTTCAATTCTTGTGATAGCAATATTGAGTCTTCGGTTCACAGAATGCAACTCTTTTTGTACATTCATCTGTAATTCTTTGATCCCTCGCGTTCGGCCCTCTATTAATAAATTGGGAAACCCAATATAGATTATGACCTGGATCAAATCGATTCTTTTTTGAATTTCTATTCGTGCAATTCCAATTCCTTCGAAACCTGGGGATATTCTCTTATTTTTTTGTACATAGTTCTTGATACAATTCCGTATTTTCTCATCTTCTTGTAGACCTACAAAAAAAATTTTTGGTTGTGCGAACCAAAAGGAATGATGATTTTGGGTTGTACCAAGTCTGAAACCAAGTGGATTTATTTTTTGTCCCATATTTTTTTATTCTATTATCTTTTCATCCATTTTTTTTTCTAAAGATAAATCGAAATTTTAGATGAATCTCTAAAATTTCGATTTATCTTTTAATACAATTGTTATATGACAAGTGGGTCTTTTTATCGGATAACTACGTCCTCTAGCCCTGGGTCTTAACTTTTTCACAAAGGGGCCCCCATTGACTTCGGCTTTACTAATGAATGAATCAGCTCCGTTCAAACCCATATTATGATTAGCATTTGCTGCTGCAGAATAAACCAATTTTAAAATGG